AGCGCGATCCCTTTTTATAATACTTCGGGAGCTAATGAAACTATTTTAGTAAAATTAAATTGTCTTAATTCCCGGGCGATCGCGCCAAAAACTCGAGTTCCTTTTGGATTTCCTTTTTGATCAATAACAACTGCAGCATTGTCATCATATCGGATTATCATACCGTTATCACGTTTGAATTCTTTACAGGTACGCACAATTACAGCTCTGACCACTTCTGATTTTTCTAGGGGCACATTTGGTACTGCTTCTTTGATCACAGCAACAATAACGTCACCAATATGAGCATATCGACGATTGCTAGCTCCTATGATTCGAATACACATCAGTTCTCGAGCCCCGCTGTTATCTGCTACATTTAAATGGGTCTGAGATTGAATCATATCATTTTGTAATTTGTTCTTTTAATGTAAAGTAAAGGATAAAAAAAAGAAATATTTTTTGTCTAAAAAGAAAAAAATAAAGAAATAAGCAATTTTTTTTCACATCCAAGACTCATTTCTGTTAGTTCTACCCTTTTCGCCTTTATCCCGAAATAATCAATTGAGTCCGTATAGGCATTTTGGATGCTGCTATTGAAATAGCCCTTCTAGCTCTATTTTCTCTTACTCCGCCCATTTCATAAAGTATTCGACCTGGTTTAACAACAGCTACCCAATATTCCGGGGATCCTTTCCCCGAACCCATACGTGTTTCTGCGGGCCTTAGTGTAACTGGTTTGTCTGGAAATATACGTACCCATAGTTTTCCCCCACGACGTGCATTTCGTGTCATTGCCCGTCGACCGGCTTCTATTTGTCTAGATGTGATCCAAGCGGGTTCGAGTGCCTGAAGAGCATATTTACCGAAACAAATACGGTTCCCTCGATACGATATTCCCTTCATTCTTCCTCTATGTTGTTTACGGAATCTGGTTCTTTTAGGGTTATAGTTGATGGTTGATTATGAATTCCATCTCTACTGCAGAACCGGACGTGAGAGTTTCTTCTCATCCGGCTCCTCGCGAATAAAAGAATTAAAAAACAAAAAAGATTTCGAATCTTATAATTAATTTAATTAATTATTAAATAAAATATTAAATAATTAACTAATTAAGATATATAGTAAGATTAAGATATCTAATTAAGATATATAGTAAGATATACATGTATTTAAATAGAATCGTGTCATTTTTTGAGACTTCATATAATCTAATCTATTAGTAATCTATAGATCTTGTTTAAATAGACAATTAAAGATTTTAGTTTCTATTTTCGAAATCATATTGTTATTTTTAATTGTTATTTTGAAATATAAATAGAACATATTTTTTTTTCTTTTTATCGTCCAAATTTATCAATTCAAAAAAAAGAAAGTTTTCGCGGGCGAATATTTACTCTTCTTTTTCAATTTTCGGCTTGTCTCCTGACTTCTTACAATAGATGAATTGACCTCCGTTTCATTTCGCCATCCCGACCAGTGAATCATTAAGATTCCTTTTTCACTAAAATCTTTTGCATTCACAGCTTCCATCGTTCCCATCGCTTCTTACTTAATGCTTAGGTCCAATTTTTACAACGGAGCTCGTAATGAAATTTGTTCTTGAGTCAATCTTCTTAGTCTTTATTGGCCCGAAGCTCTTGATTTTTTTTGTTTTGTTCTATAATTATAAATTTAAAAATTTATAATTAAATTATGTTATATTATGTTATATATTAAATTATATTAAATTTATATTAAATAATAAATATAAATAAGAAATCTATTAAATTATATTAAAAATATATATTAAATAAGAACATTTAATTATGTTATATAAGAATCAGTATTAATGCTTTATTACACTGCCTTTTATAAGATGACTTATAGACCTTACATATTACATATTGGAATTCTATATCATTGATATTTTTTCTCTCTCTTTCTCTCATCCTTCCATTTATATCCACATCTTTCTTCTCTATTTTGCTTTACAGCTTAAAAATCAGATTTTTTTTCAGAAACACAAAATTTCAGTTGTTACAAAGATATGACCAATATATCATATCTTGACTGGTTCCTTAGATCGAGATAATGCGAAGTAATGAGTTGGTTATTAGTTCTATGGTTAGTTATTAGTTCATACTATGGTGTTGGGCTGGTCTTTTTTAATCCTAACTCTAAAAAACCAACGAGTCACACACTAAGCATAGCAATTTTCTTAAAATAAGTGTCAATCGGATTTTTATTCAATCTTATAGAATAAATAATTAATTGATAGTTTTGAGAAAAAGAATGAAGGGTTTCTCTTTTTTTATGTTAAAAAGAAAGCCTTGTCTTTATTATTCCTCGTCTATAAATATCCAAATTTTGATACCTAATACACCATATATAGTTCGAACTGTATAGGAACAATAATCAATTTTAGCTCGAATGGTTTGTAGGGGAACCCTACCCTCGCGAATCCATTCGACACGTGCAATTTCTTTTCCGTCAATACGACCTGCAATTTGTACTTGAATTCCTTTTGTATCTGCTTGTT